GCTGAAGTAGTATTACTTGTACTATAAAGAAAAGAAGAATAAAGAAAAATGAAATAAATTGGATAAATATTCAAACTTTCTATTATTTATTATATAAAAGATCCAACTCCTGACATAGTTGGGAGTTCCTATAACTTAATAAATTTATAGATTTTGGAAAGGTAGAGACGGCACTTTTTCAATACAATATTCTTTGATTTCAAAGGGAGATTCTCGATAATGGAATAAAAAAATACAAAAAATAGGAAAAAGCCCGCTATCGGAATCGAACCGATGACCATCGCATTACAAATGCGATGCTCTAACCTCTGAGCTAAGCGGGCTCACATAATAAAACTTTTCTCTGCATAGGAATTCAATACACTATAGTATAGTGTCTCTCGAACTCTAGAAAAGAATAGAATCTATAATTTCCACTAAATTGGAATATTATAGAACATAACGATTTTGATAGCGATATAGAATTTCAATTTATTTATCACAATTCTAAATTAGAATATTATTCTATTCGATAGTAATTTTGAAATATTTTTAGATAGTTAAATTTTATTTTGTTTTTTCTTTTTATTTTGAATTCCCATGACATTTGAAATTCTTTTTGTTAGACTTCTCTATTTTCTATTCTATATTTCTAATTCGACTTAGTTAATTAGTTATAACGTTAATTAGTTATAACTAATCAGACATTCCTCAGCGTTCATTGGTATTTCATTGGGAAAAAGGGACGTTAATAAAAAAAAAAGAATCGACCCTTTAAGTATACCAAATTGTATGGGATAAATCGAAGGAATCTAAACATATATATGGGGTATATATCAATCTATATTGAATTGCCGATACAGAAATGATAAAATCCAATTTGATTGGATCAAATATGGGTTTCCTCTTAGTAAGAAAGAAAATACCTTTTTCGAGATAGTAATACCTATCTAATAAATTCAAAGGTTCGAGTATAAATGAAAGAAAAAGGAATAATCTCATCATGAGATCCTAATTTCAAAACAAAAGGAAGGGGGATATGGCGAAATCGGTAGACGCTACGGACTTAATTGGATTGAGCCTTGGTATGGAAACCTACTAAGTGATAACTTTCAAATTCAGAGAAACCCTGGAATTAATAAAAATGGGTAATCCTGAGCCAAATCCTGTTTTCTCAAAACAAAGGTTGAGAAAACGAAAAAAAAAAAAAAGGATAGGTGCAGAGACTCAATGGAAGCTGTTCTAACAAATCAACTGGAGTTGACTGCGTTGGTAGAGGAATCTTTTCATCGAAACTTCAGAAAGGATGAAGGATAAACGTATCTATTGAATACTATATCAAAATCAAATGATTAAATGATGGCCCGAATCTGTATCTGTATTTTTTTTATATGAAAAATGGAATAATTGGTGTGAATTGATTCCACATTGAAGAAAAATATCGAATATTCATTCCTCAAACCATTCACTCCATAGTCTGATAGTTCTTTTAAAGAACTGATTAATCGGACGAGAATAAAGATAGAGTCCCATTCTACATGTCAATACCGGCAACAATGAAATTTATAGTAAGAGGAAAATCCGTCGACTTTAAAAATCGTGAGGGTTCAAGTCCCTCTATCCCCAACCAAAAAGCCTATTTGACTCACAAAATCTTTATCCTATCCGCCTGTTAGGGGTTCCAAATTCTTTTATCTTTCTTATTCTTTGACAAACATATTTGAGAGTAAATGACTTTCTCTTATCACATGTGATTTAGAATACACGTCTAAATTAAGCAAGGAATCCCTATTTGAATGATTTACAATCAATAGCATTACTCATATTGAAACTTACAAAGTCGTCTTTTGTTTTGGAAGATCCAAGAAATTACAGGACTTCAGAAAACTTTGTAACCCCCCCCTTATTCGTTTAATTGACATAGACCCCAGTCCTCTAATAAAATGAGGATGGGATGCTACATTGGTAATGGTCGGGATAGCTCAGTTGGTAGAGCAGAGGACTGAAAATCCTCGTGTCACCAGTTCAAGTCTGGTTCCTGGCACATGGTTCATTTTTATGAGGCCTTTTAGAAATTCATTGATATGAAGCGAGATACCTATTGATTTCGAATATGGATCATAATGCATACTTTCGAGATATACCCCATCTATTTTATAGATGGGTAGAGTTTCTTAAATTCTTCTAAATTCTTAAATAAAGTATCGAAAATGAAATTCGATTTTCTCTTTTTTTTTTTCTTTTGTTCAAAAAGAATGTGAATACTTCATATATATTTGATTTGATTTGAAGCGTTAAATTAGTTGGTTGAAAGGACAAAAAGTAAAAAGTCGAAGTTGAAATAGACAAGATTCGTTTCAGATACAATACAAACAAATCGAATTCGATACCCTTTCATTGTATTTTTTGTATTTTCTTTTCTCAATTTCTTAATTCGTCCCGGCATTATTTTATAGAACCGCAATAGGCGAAGTACAAAGTTCATGATGCAGAACTCGTTTGATTCATCCTATTGGTTCGG